TTTTTATATTAGTATTAAAAATAACGGGGTATTAAATAAATATTGTGATATGCCGTTCCTTTTAACTATATAAATAATTTATATTAATATAAACATTTATTATAAAATATATTTATATAAAATGGGTGTTTTATTTATAAACCAAATAGTCTTATAATTAAAAGAAAAAAATATTTATATATATATAAATTATTTATATAAAATATAATAAATTATAATAATTTTAATATATAAATATATATATATATATTAAACATTTATATAATTATTAATACTTTAATTAATTATTAAATTATATAAATAATAATTATTATTTTTATGTAAATAAATAATATAATTAATATAATTTATATAATTTATAAATAATTAATTATTTTTATAGATTAATTAATAAAAAAAAAAAAAAAATAGGGGTATTTTTATGGGGAGAAATATACTAAAATTATTTATTTAAATTAAATAATTAATATAATTAAATTTTATAATAATTTAATTATTATTATTATATAATTATTATAAAACTATTTAAATTTATTATTACAAAATTTAAGTTATTAATATTATTTTATTCTAGTTAAATATTTTATTTATATTTTATTTTACATGTAAATTTTTGTGTGAATTATTATTAATTTTAAAAATAAATAATTATAAATTATTCGCAGTAATTAATATTAATTATAAAAGAAATTTTGAATTAGTAATAATATCTAGTATTGGTAAAATTTGTGCCAGCTACTGCGGTTATACAAATGATGCAAATAAAAATTTTTAGTATTAGTTAAATTATATTTATTTAATATTTTTATAAATTTATTAGGTGAAATTTTTAAATTTATTTATTATTAATTATTGATTAATTTAAGCTATAAAAATTTTATAATAAACTAGGATTAGATACCCTATTATTAAAATTAAATAATTAAAATGCTAAAGTAGTATTAGTTATATTCTTAAAATTTAAAGAATTTGGCGGTGTTTTAGTCTATTTAGAGGAATCTGTTCTGTTATTGATAATCCACGTTGGACCTAACTTAATTTTGTTTTCAATTTGTATATCGCCGTCATCAGAATATATTATAAGATTAATAATTTTCTAAATATTTTATTAAATAAAATGTCAGGTCAAGGTGCAGTTTATGATTAAGTAGAAATGGATTACAATAAAATTATTTAAACGAATTATTTTTTGAAACAAAAATATGAAGGTGGATTTAATAGTAATATAAAATAGATTATTTATATGATTAAAGCTCTAAAACATGCACACATCGCCCGTCGCTCTCATTTTTAAAATGAGATAAGTCGTAACATAGTAGATGTACTGGAAAGTGTATCTAGAATGACAATTTAAAGCTTAATTAGTAAAGCATTTCATTTACATTGAAAAGAAATTTGTGCAATTCAATTTAAATTGATAATATTTATTTATTAATTTATTTTTTTTATTAATTATTAATAAAAATAATTTTAATATTTTTAGTTTTAGTAATGTATAATGGAATAATAATTTTAATTATAGTGTATTAGTATTGTAAAAGAATATTGAAATAATTTGAAAAATTTTTATTTTTAAAGAAAATTTTATTTATTGTACCTTGTGTATCAGGGTTTATTAAATAATTAGTTATTATATTAATTTTTCTCGAATTTTAAAGATTTAATTGTATATAAAAGTTATTGTAGAATAACTATTTTAAATATATAATTAGAAATGAAATGTTAATCGTTTTAAAATATATCTAGTTTTTTAAGAAATAAATTTAATTTAGTTTATTTATTTTATTAATTTAATTTTTAAATTTAATAAATAAATAAAATAATATTTTAAGGGATAAGCTTTAAAATAAATTTTTATATTTATAATAATTAAAAAATAAATATAAGCTTAAAAATAGCTATTATTAATAAATTTGTTATAATTTATTTTTTATTTAAAATTATTTATTTTTAAATTAAATTTTTTATTAAAATATAATTTTTAATTAGTTAAAGTTATAAATTATGATAAAATTAGTATATAAATTTATATAATGTAATTAATTTGATAGGTTTAAATGAAGAATTCGGCAAATTAAATATGTTCACCTGTTTAACAAAAACATGTCTTTTTGATTTATATATAAAGTCTAGCCTGCCCACTGAATTTTAAAGGGCCGCGGTATTTTGACCGTGCGAAGGTAGCATAATCAATAGTCTTTTAATTGAAGGCTGGTATGAATGGTTGAATGAGATATATACTGTTTTTTTTAAATTTTTATAGAACTTTATTTTTTAATTAAAAAGTTAAAATATAATTAAAGGACGAGAAGACCCTATAGATCTTTATTTTTATAAATTATAAATTATAAAGAATAATAAAATTTATATTTTTGATAAAATTTTACTGGGGTGGTATTAAAATTTAATAAACTTTTATTTATTATTTACATTGATTTATGAGTTTTAGATCCTATATTATGGATTAAAAAATTAAGTTACCTTAGGGATAACAGCGTAATTTTTTTAGAGAGTTCATATCGATAAAAAAGATTGCGACCTCGATGTTGGATTAAGAGTTATTTTTAGGTGTAGAAGTTTAAAGTTTAGGTCTGTTCGACCTTTGAATTCTTACATGATCTGAGTTCAAACCGGCGTAAGCCAGGTTGGTTTCTATCCTTAATTAATTATTATATTGTAGTACGAAAGGACCTAATATAAAAAATATAATTTTAATTTATTTGAAAATTAATAATTTTGTTTACTATTTTGGCAGATTAGTGCAATAAATTTAGAATTTATAAATATAATTTTTAATTATAAATAGTATTGTTTATATATGATTTAATTTTACCTTTAATTGGAAGATTATTGTTAGTGATTTGTGTAATAGTAGGAGTTGCTTTTTTAACTTTATTGGAACGGAAAGTATTAGGTTATATTCAAATTCGTAAAGGTCCCAATAAAGTTGGGTTTAACGGGTTATTACAGCCTTTTAGTGATGCTGTAAAATTATTTACCAAAGAACAAACATATCCTTTAGTATCTAATTATATTTCTTATTATTTTTCTCCTGTATTTTCTTTATTTTTATCTTTATTAATTTGAATATGTATCCCTTATTTAATTAAATTGTATTCATTTAATTTAGGTGTTTTATTTTTTTTATGTTGTACTAGTTTAGGGGTTTATACTGTTATAATTGCTGGATGATCTTCAAATTCTAATTACGCTTTATTGGGAGGATTACGGGCAGTAGCTCAAACAATTTCTTATGAAGTTAGTTTAGCTTTAATTTTATTAAGATTTATTTTTTTGATTGGTAATTATAATTTTATAAATTTTTATAATTATCAATCATATATTTGATTTATTTTTTTTTGTTTTCCTTTAGGTTTAGTTTGGTTAGCGTCTTGTTTAGCTGAAACAAATCGAACTCCTTTTGATTTTGCTGAAGGAGAATCAGAATTAGTTTCTGGGTTTAATGTTGAATATAGAAGAGGAGGATTTGCATTAATTTTTTTAGCTGAATATTCAAGAATTTTGTTTATAAGTATATTATTTGTAGTTATTTTTTTAGGAGGAGATATTTATAGATTATTGTTTTTTTTTAAATTAACTTTTATTTCTTTTATTTTTATTTGAGTACGGGGGACTTTACCTCGATTTCGATATGATAAATTAATATATTTAGCATGAAAAAGTTTTTTGCCTCTTTCTTTAAATTATTTATTTTTTTTTGTAGGGCTTAAAATTTTTTTAATTTCCTTATTATTTTAATGAATAATTTTTAGTATAAATTAATAGAAGGATTTACTTCTTTCTTATGTTTTCAAGACATATACTATAAAAGCTTATTAATTAATTTAATAACTTATCTCAATACTTAGCAACTAATGGATTAATAATAAAGTACGAAAAATATAATACTGTAAGAATTTGTCCTGTTAAAATATAAGGATCTTCTACAGGTCGGGCTCCAATTCAAGTTAATAAAGATGCAACAATTACTATGTTTCAATATAAAATTTGATTTAAAGGATAAAATTGTAATCCCCGGAACTTACTTGAATGAGTAAAAGGTAAAATTAATAAAATTGCAATAGATAAAACTAAAGCAATTACTCCCCCTAATTTGTTAGGAATTGATCGTAAAATTGCATAAGCAAATAAAAAATATCATTCAGGTTGAATATGGACTGGGGTAACTAAAGGATTAGCGGGAATAAAATTTTCTGGATCTATTAATAAATAATTAAATTTTCAGATAAATGCTACTAAAATTCATAAAAATACAATAAATCCGAAAATATCCTTATAAATAAAATAAGGATGAAAAGGAATTTTATCTACATTTCTATTTAATCCTAGAGGATTATTTGATCCAGTTTGGTGTAAAAATAATAAATGAATTATTATTAATGCTAAAATAATAAAAGGGAAAATAAAATGAAAAGTAAAGAATCGAGTTAGTGTTGCGTTATCAACAGCAAATCCTCCTCAAATTCATTGTACTAAATCTATTCCTAAATAAGGGACAGCTGATAATAAATTAGTAATTACTGTAGCTCCTCAAAATGATATTTGTCCTCAAGGAAGAACATATCCAAGAAATCCTGTTGCTATTGTTAAGAATAAAATAATTACTCCTGTATTTCAAGTTATGTGGTACAAATATGATTCATAATATACTCCTCGTCCAACATGAATAAATAAACAAGCAAAAAAAAAAGAAGCTCCATTTGCATGACAAATTCGTAAAAATCATCCATTATTTACGTCTCGACAAATATGATTAACTCTATTAAATGCTGTTTCAATATCAGCTGCATAATGTATAGCTAAAAATAATCCTGTTAAAATTTGAAGTATTAAACATAGTCCTAATAATGATCCAAAATTTCATCATGCTGAAATATTAGATGGGGCTGGTAAGTCTACTAATGCGTTATTAGCAATACTGATTAAAGGGTGATTTTTTCGAATTGGTTTAAACATTAATTTATTGGTCGTAATGGTCCATAAAATTTTTTAGTAATTTTTACTGTTACTAATAAAGTTAAAAATAGATAATTAATTAAAAGTAATGTAATTAAATTAGTTGGAAAATTGTATATTTTATTTAATGATAAAATATTTTCGTTAATTAAATTATTTATATTAGATAATTTTTCTATTTCTATATTTGTAATAAATTGTTCAATTAATGATTTATCAATAATAAAAAATAAAATGGTAAAAATAGAAAAAATAACTAATCTAATTATAGTTAATCTAAATGATATAGAAAACATTTCATTTGAAGATAATGATGTAACATAAATAAATAAGATTAATATTCCCCCTAAAAAAATTAAAAATAAAACATATGAAAATCAAAATGTTTTTACATAAATTCTTGTAATTAAACAAGTTAAAAAAGTTTGAATTAATAATATTAATCCTATTGATAAAGGGTGTTTTATTTGTATAAAAATAAATCTTATAATTAAACATAATGTTATAATAATTAATTTTGTAATATCAAGAAATAGTTTATTTAAAATATTAACTTTGGGAGTTAATGAAAAAGAAGTTTCTTTTTTCTTGAAGTTTAAAAAGAATTATATCTTAATTTTAGTTTACAAGACTAATGTTTTGTTGTTAAACTATTTAAACTAATTAAATTAATGGCAAATATATACTTATTATTTATTTTATCAATAATTATATTTATTTTTGGTTGTTTAGTATTTGTTTCTAATCGTAAGCATTTATTATCTACTTTATTAAGATTAGAATTTATAGTATTAAGATTGTTTATTTTTTTATTTTTTTATTTAAATTTTATAAATTATGAGCTTTATTTTAGAATATTTTTTTTAACTTTTTGTGTGTGTGAAGGAGTATTAGGTCTTTCTATTTTAGTTTCAATAATTCGAACTCATGGTAATGATTATTTTCAAAGATTTTCAATTTTACAATGTTAAAGTTTGTTTTTATGTTAATTTTTATATTACCTCTTTCTTTTTTAAAAAGTAATTATTGAACGGTTCAGAATTTATTGTTTTTTTTTACTTTTTTATTTATAATTAATTTTAGATCTTTAAATTATTTTAATTATATTTCTTATTATTTTGGGTTAGATATAATTTCGTTTGGTTTAATTTTATTAAGTTTTTGAATTTGTGGGTTAATATTAATAGCAAGAGAAAGGGTATATTTGTATAATAATTATAAAAATTTATTTATTTTTATAATTTTATTTTTATTAATAATATTAGTATTAACTTTTAGTTCAATGAGAGTGTTTATATTTTACCTGTTTTTTGAAGCAAGTTTAATTCCAACTTTATTTTTAATTTTAGGTTGAGGGTATCAACCTGAGCGTTTACAGGCAGGGGTATATTTATTATTTTATACTTTATTAGCTTCTCTACCTTTGTTAATTGGGATTTTTTATATTTTAGATATTAATAATACTTTATCTTTTAATTTATTGTTAAATTTTAGTTTCATAGATTTAAATTTATTGTATTTGTCATTAATTTTTGCTTTTTTAGTGAAAATGCCTATATTTTTAGTTCATTTATGGTTGCCAAAGGCTCATGTAGAAGCCCCAGTTTCAGGGTCTATAATTTTAGCTGGTATTTTGTTAAAATTAGGAGGGTATGGCTTGTTGCGAATATTTTCTTTATTACAAATAGCAGGGGTAAAGTATAATTATTGATGAATTAGAATTAGTTTAGTAGGAGGAGTTTTAATTAGATTAATCTGTTTACGTCAAACAGATTTAAAGGCTTTAATTGCTTACTCTTCTGTTGCCCATATAGGAATTGTGTTAAGTGGTTTATTAACTTTAACTTATTGAGGATTAACAGGGTCTTATGCTTTAATAATTGCTCACGGTCTTTGTTCTTCAGGTCTTTTTTGTTTGGCCAATATTTCATATGAGCGTATGGGAAGACGAAGTTTGTTAATTAATAAGGGGCTTTTAAATTTTATACCAACATTAAGATTATGGTGATTTTTATTATGCTCTGGTAATATGGCAGCTCCCCCCACATTAAATTTATTGGGAGAAATTTCTTTATTAAATAGAATTGTTGGTTGATCATGAATTACTATAATTATATTAACCTTTTTATCATTTTTTAGAGCAGCCTATTCGTTGTATTTATTTGCTTATAGTCAACATGGAAAGGTTTATTCTGGAGTTCATTTTTTTTCAGTAGGGACAGTTCGAGAATTTTCTTTATTAATATTACATTGAATTCCTTTGAATATTTTAATTTTAAAAAGAAGTTTTTGTATATTATGAATTTATTTAAATAGTTTAAAAAAAAATATTGATTTGTGGTGTCAATGATATGATTAATTCATTTTAGATCGTGAATAGTTTAGTAAATTATTGTAAAACAAGTTTTTATTTTTTAATTTTTATTAGTATTAGCTTATTTTTAATAAGAATAAAGTTTATTTTAATAGATTTAGTTTATTTTATTGAATGGGAGGTTTTGTCTTTACAATCAATATCAATTGTTATAACTTTTTTATTTGATTGAATGAGTTTAATGTTTATATCTTTTGTTTTATTAATTTCTTCTTTAGTAATTTTTTATAGTAATCAGTATATAGAAGAAGATTATAATATTAATCGATTTATTTTATTAGTATTAATATTTGTTATATCTATGATACTTTTAATTATTAGTCCTAATTTAATTAGAATTTTATTAGGATGAGACGGATTAGGGTTAGTATCTTATTGTTTAGTTATTTATTTTCAAAATGTTAAGTCCTATAATGCTGGAATATTAACTGCTTTATCTAATCGGGTTGGAGATGTTGCGTTATTATTAGCTATTGCTTGAATATTAAATTATGGAAGTTGAAATTATGTGTTTTATTTAGATATATTATCAACTAAATTTGAAATAATAATTATTGGAGCATTAGTGATATTAGCTGCTATAACAAAAAGTGCTCAAATTCCTTTCTCTTCTTGATTACCTGCGGCTATAGCAGCTCCTACTCCAGTCTCTGCTTTAGTGCATTCTTCAACTTTAGTAACTGCGGGAGTTTATTTATTAATTCGATTTAATGTATTATTAACTGATTTGTGAATAGGTCAATTTTTATTATTAGTCTCTGGTCTGACAATATTTATAGCGGGGTTAGGGGCAAATTTTGAATTTGATTTAAAAAAAATTATTGCTTTATCTACTTTAAGTCAATTAGGGCTAATAATAAGAATTTTGTCAATAGGATTTTATAAGTTAGCATTTTTTCATTTATTAACCCATGCTTTATTTAAGGCTTTATTATTTATATGTGCAGGGTCAATTATTCATAATATAAAAAATTCACAAGATATTCGAATAATAGGAAGATTAAACATAAGAATGCCTTTAACTTGTAGTTGTTTTAATATTGCTAATTTAGCTTTATGTGGAATACCTTTCTTAGCTGGATTTTATTCTAAGGATTTAATTTTAGAAATAGTAATATTATCTTATGTGAATAGTTTTTCTTTTTTTCTTTTTTTTTTTAGTACAGGATTAACAGTATGTTATTCATTTCGTTTGGTTTATTATTCGATAACTGGAGAATTTAATAGAAGTTCTTTACATCCTTTAAATGATAAAAGTATAACAATATTATTTAGAATTTTTTTTTTAATAATTATAGCAATTATTGGAGGGAGTATATTAAGATGATTAATATTTTTAAATCCTTCAATAATTTGTTTACCTTTTAACATAAAAATTTTAACTTTAATTGTATGTTTATTGGGAGGAAGAATTGGGTATTTATTAACTAATGTTAAATTATTTTTTGTTAATAAGGGCCTATATTATTATAATTTAGTTTATTTTGCTGGATCAATATGATTTATACCTGTTCTTTCAACAATTGGGGTTATTAATTATCCATTAAAATTAGGATTATATTCATTTAAAAGTTTTGATCAAGGATGAAGAGAGTTTTTTGGGGGTCAAATATTATATAATCAATTAAAAAATTATTCTTTATATTTACAAGAGTTTCAAAATAATAGTTTAAAAATTTATTTATTAAGATATATATTATGATTTATTATTTTATTAATGATAATTAGTTTTATTAATTATTTAAATAGCTTAAATTTAGAGCATGACACTGAAGATGTTAGGGTGATTATTATAATCTTTAGATATTTATAAAAAATAAATTTTTATTTTTACATTGAAAATGTAATGTTTTTTTTTAAACTATATAAATTCGAAATATGTTGATCAAGTAAAAGCTGCTAACTTTTAACTTTAATGGTTTAATTCCATTTATATTTCTTTAATTGGAATTTAAAATTCAATTTTATCATTAACAGTGATATACCTCTTTTTGGTTTCAATTAATAAGGTAAATTGAATAATTCAATACTTTTTAAATGCAAATTAAATGTTATAGTTAACTATTACCCTAAAATATGGGTGAATTTCACCTAAGATTAGGCCGAAACTAATTGCAATAAATCGCTTCATATTTATTCATTTCATTCTAAAGCTCCTTGATTTCATTCATGGTATAATCCTACAATTAAAATAAAAATAAAGAATAAACTAGTAATAGTTCAATTAATTAAATTTGATGATTTAATGATTATAATTATTGGTAATAATAAAGCAATTTCTACATCAAAAATTAAGAAAATGATTGCAATTAAAAAAAATCGTAAAGAAAAGGGTAGACGAGAAGAGTTTATTGGGTCAAATCCGCATTCAAATGGAGAACATTTTTCTCGGTCAGTAAGTGTTTTTTTTGATAAAAGTGTGGCAAGTATTATTACTACAATAGTAATAATTATAATAATTATAGTTATTGTTGATAATATTAATATTATTTATACTAAAATTGTTTAGTCCTTGTGATTGGAAGTCACATATACAAATATATACTTTATAAATATCTACCTCATCAGTAAATTGAAATATACAAAAATAATCATACTACATCTACAAAATGTCAGTATCATGCTGCTGCTTCAAATCCAAAGTGATGATTTTTTGAAAAATGAAAATTAATGTGACGTAAAAAGCAAATTAATAAAAATGTTGTTCCAATTAAAACATGAAGACCATGGAATCCTGTTGCTATATAAAAAGTCGATCCATATACTGCGTCTGCAATTGTAAAAGGAGCTTCAATATATTCATATGCTTGAAGAATTGAAAAATATACTCCTAAAATAATAGTAAAAAATAATCCTTGTGTTGTTTGAGAATGGTTTCTTTCTATTAAACTATGGTGAGCTCATGTAACTGTAACTCCTGAAGCTAATAAAATAGCAGTATTTAATAAAGGAATTTGGAAAGGATTAAAAGCTATAATTCCTACTGGAGGTCATGTTATTCCTAATTCAATAGTTGGAGATAAACTACTATGAA